CTTGGAAAATCATACAATTACCTCATGGGGAGTTAGCCGCACCCACGAATGATATAAATACTACTGTTGCTTTGGCTTTACTCACGTCAGTGGCATATTTCTATGCGGGTCTTACCAAAAAAGGATTAGGTTATTTCGGGAAATATATTCAACCAACTCCAATTCTTTTACCTATTAACATCTTAGAAGATTTCACAAAGCCCCTATCACTTAGTTTTCGACTTTTCGGAAATATATTAGCCGATGAATTAGTAGTTGTTGTTCTTGTTTCTTTAGTACCTTCAGTGGTTCCTATCCCTGTCATGTTCCTTGGATTATTTACAAGTGGTATTCAAGCTCTTATTTTTGCAACTTTAGCCGCGGCTTATATAGGTGAATCCATGGAGGGCCACCATTGACTAGTTTTCTAAATAGTCTTTTTTTTTTTTTAGTTTAACCTAAGGCAATGTGTGCGTGGCTAAAAAAATTGACTTAGGGAATGAAAATATACAACTACACTATATACGATCTAGAGTAATAGAAAAAAAGATTACAATAAAGATTACAATATTGATATTAGAGTAGAGAATTGAAAAAAAAAGGAAAGAGATCTCAAAGATCTTTTTCCTAAAATTCCCGTTTGGTCCATTTATATCATAATCATACCTTCCCCTCAATGAATATTCGGTTTAGATTGGTCATCGAATCCGAATATTAACTATTCGGAGTCGTAATTTGACGAAGAAGTCTTGTACGACGTGTGATTAAATAAAAAAAGGATGTTCTATAGAATGATTCCCCTTTTCAGTTGATTTTATTCAACGATTGACCAAACGAAAATATTAATAAATAATAAATTGTATGAACTTAGATCAATCAAATCAATTTCTACGCAACGATTCGGCCCAATCAATTTATCCATTTAGGTTGCGGGATAATGATAAAGAAGGGGGAAGGGAAAGGATAATTTATAAAAAAGGGGATTCATAAATGGTTCGTAGAGGGGAGGTCGAACTAGGTATATGGAATTGAATGGCTATAAGTCAACTCTTGTCAAGGGTTAGACGCATCCTTATCAAATCCGATTGAATTGAAGATGAAGGAAGAGTTGGTTTACATTGTGGAAGAAAGACATGTATATGTGATATTAGATATTGACTAGTTATATACGAGCTAAAGATATATCTAATTTGCCCTACTAATCGAATGTGAATGTAGATGGGGATTCTATAGAAGTCCTTCTGTCTCATCTGTGACTGTGAGTTGAATGAATAAACGGATGAAGTCAATAAAAAAATCGAAGAATTCAAAGAGCGGTTCGGGACAAAGAAACGGAAAAACTCAAGTTGTATGGATTCACAAAGACTTTCTCGAGAGAAACTAAAAAAGAGATATCGAAGTAGTTTTGATGATTCAAGAATGTTATTACTTGAATTCGAAGTTCGTAGTTACTTCGACTGGATGAATCGTAGCAATGGAATAATTAAGTCATAGTTCATTGGTTGAGTGTATCATTAACCATTTTTTTTTTGGTACGAGGAACTTATCATGAATCCACTGATTTCTGCCGCTTCCGTTATTGCTGCTGGATTGGCTGTAGGGCTTGCTTCTATTGGACCTGGAGTTGGTCAAGGTACTGCTGCGGGTCAAGCTGTAGAAGGTATCGCGAGACAGCCCGAGGCGGAGGGAAAAATACGAGGTACTTTATTGCTTAGTCTAGCTTTTATGGAAGCTTTAACAATTTATGGCCTGGTTGTAGCATTAGCACTTTTATTTGCGAATCCTTTTGTTTAATATTAGAAATATGAAAAATTTTGATTTTTCATATTTTATTGCCTTGGACTTGTGCTTTGCTTTTTCGAATTATATAAAGATTTCATTCCTAGAATTACTTATTCGTTGAGAAAATAACCCACGGGAAGGGCTGATTTGCGGATGAGGAATTAGCATACCAACTCGCTTTCATCCTTCCCGTTCGTGTTCGTAGGCCTTTTTTTAGTTTTTAAGAGGGGTTGCAACCAAGGAGGTAATTCATGATTTCTAAATCGAATCAAAAATCTATTCGATTTAGAAAGTAGGAAACTAGAAATATATATATATAAAAAGAGGGCAAAGTAATACAAAAAGAACTCTGTTCGATTTTTTAGTCTATCTATACGAGGAGATCATATGAAAAATGTAACCGATTCTTTCGTTTCTTTGGGCCACTGGCCATCCGCCGGGAGTTTCGGGTTTAATACCGATATTTTAGCAACAAATCTAATAAATCTAAGTGTAGTGCTTGGGGTCTTGATCTTTTTTGGAAAGGGAGTGTGTGCGAGTTGTTTATTTCAAGAATAGGCTGGATCCAACCAGCTGTACTTTTTCTGTTATAACTAGGAAAGTTATACCTAAGAAAGAAGGGTGCATGATCTCGCGAATTACTTCTGAATAAATTCAGAAATCATATGTAAGAACTATAGCATTTCGTAATTTATTGGAAAATCCACTTTGATTCTCTATCAACCAATAATGTGGGACC